GGATACCATTCCATTTGCACAAGTAATAAGAGGCTCTATGTTAATAACTCAATCGATTCTTAGAAAATATATTATTTTACCTTTATTGATAGTAGCTAAAAATATGGGTCGTATGTTATTATTGCAACTTCCTGAATGGTCTAAGGATTTACAGGAATGGAATAGAGAAATGCATGTTAAATGTACCTATAATGGTGTTCAATTATCAGAAACCGAATTTCCGAAAAATTGGTTAACAGACGGTATTCAGATAAAAATCCTATTTCCTTTCTGTCTGAAACCTTGGCACAGATCTAAGCTGCAAACCTCTCATAGAGATCTAATGAAAAAAATAAAAAAAAAAGATGATTTTTGTTTTTTAACGGTTTGGGGAATGGAAGCTGAACTTCCTTTTGGTTCTCCCCGAAAAAGACCTTCTTTTTTTGAGCCCATTTTTAAAGAACTCAAAAAAAAAATTACAAAATTGAAAAAGAAATATTTTCTAGTTTTAAGAGTTTTAAAGGGAAGAACAAACTTTTTTCTAACAGTCTCAAAAGAAACAAAAAATTGGGTCATCAAAAGTGTTCTATTTATAAAAAGAATAAGAAAAGTACTTTCAAAAGTAAATCAAATTCTGTTATTTAGATTGAGAGAAGTATATGAATTAAGTGAAACTAAAAAAGAAAAAGATTCGATAATCAACAATCAGATAATTCATGAATCGTTTAATCAAATTCGATCTACAGATTGGACAAATTATTCCCTGACAGAAAAAAAACTGAAGGATCTGACTGATAGAACACGCACAATTAGAAATCAAATAGAAAAAATTACAAATGACAAAAAAAAAGTAACTCCAGGAATAAATATTAATTCTAACAAAACAACTTATAATGCCAAAAGACTAGAATCACTAAAAAATATTTGGCAAATATTAAAAAGAAGAAATGCTCGATTAATCAGTAAATTACATTATTTTATAAAAATTTTCATTGAAAGAATCTACATAGATGTCTTTCGGTGTATCATTAATATTCCCCAAATCAATATACAACTTTTTCTTGAATCAACAAAAAAAATGATTGATAAATACATTTACACTAATGAAACAAATCAAGAAAGAATTAATAAAACAAATCAAAATACAATTCACTTTATTTCGACTATAAAAAAGTCACTTTATAATATTAGTAATAGTAAAAGGAATTCACCGATTTTTTGTGACTTATCCGCCTTGTCACAAGCATATGTATTTTACAATTTATCCCAAACCCACTTGGATAAATTAAGATCTGTTCTTCAATATCACGGAACATCTTTTTTTCTTAAGACTGAGATAAAGGATTCTTTTGGAACACAAGGAATAATTCATTCTGAATTAAGATATAAGAAATTTCGGAGTTATGGAGCGAATCAATGGAAAAACTGGTTAAGAGGTCATTATCAATACGATTTATCTCAGATTAGATGGTCTAGATTAATCCCACAAAAATGGCGAAATAGAGTCAATCAATGTCGTACAGCTCAAAAGAAAGATTTAAAGAAATGGAATTCATATGAAAAAAACCAATTACTTTATTACAAAAAACAAAAAAATTCTGAAGTATATTCATTATCGAATCAAAAAGATAATTTTCAAAAATACTTTAAATATGATCTTTTATCATATCAATCTATTAATTATGAAACTAAGAGGAACTCATATATTTCTGTTTATGGATCACCATTACAAGTAACTACGAATCAAAAGATTTCTTATAATTACAACACACCTAAAGGCAAATTAGTTGATAAATGGGGGGGTATTCCTATCAATAATTATCTAGGAAGAGGTGATATTATGTATATGGAAAAAAATCCAGATAGAAAATATTTTGATTGGAAAATTCTCAAGTTTTGTCTTAGAAAAAAAGTAAATATTGAGGCCTGGATCAAGATCGATTCCAACAGTAATAAAAAAACTAAGATTGGAACTAATAATTACCCAATAATTGATAAAATTGATAAGAAAGGTCTTTTTTATCTTACAATTCATCAAGATCTAGAAATCAATCCACCCAATCATAAAAAAATCTTTTTTGATTGGATGGGAATGAATGAAGAAATACTAAATTGTCCTATATCCAATCTGGAACTTTGGTTCTTCCCCGAATTTGTGCTACTTTATAATGCATATAAAATGAAACCATGGATTATACCAAGAAAATTACTTCTTTTAAATTTGAATATAAATGAAAATGTTAGTGAAAATAAAAACGTCAATGGAAAGCCAAAAGGGAATTTTTTTATACCATCGAATGAAGAAAAAAAATCTTTTGAATTAAAGAATCGAAATCAAGAAGAAAAAGAACCCGCAGATCGACGAGATCGTGGTTCAGATGCACAAAACCAAAGAAATCTTGGATCCCTTCTCTCAAACCAACAAAAAGATATTGAAGAAGATTATGCGCGATCAGACATGAAAAAACGTAAAACGAAAAAACAATACAAGAGCAACACGGAAGCAGAACTAAATTTCTTCCTGAAACGATATTTGCTTTTTCAATTGAGATGGGACGATGCTTTGAATCAAAGAATGATCAATAATATTAAGGTATATTGTCTCCTGCTTAGACTGAGAAACCCAAGAAAAATTACTATATCCGCTATTCAAAGAAGAGAAATGAGTCTGAATATAATGCTGATTCAGAAGAATTTACCTCTTACAGAATTGATGAAAAAAGGGATATTGATTATCGAATCGGTTCGTCTGTCTGTAAAAAATGATGGACAATTTATTATGTATCAAACCATAGGTATTTCATTGGTTCATAAGAGTAAACGCCAAATTAATCAAAGATATCGAGAACGAGGATATGTTGATAAGAAGAATTTTGATGAATCTATTTCAAAACATCAAAGAATGACTGGAAATAGAGATAAAAATCATTCGAATTTACTTGTTCCTGAAAATATTTTATCATCTAGACGTCGTAGAGAATTGAGAATTTTAATTTGTTTCAGTTCAACGAATAAAAATGGTGTGAATAGAAATCCGGTATTTTGTAACGAGAACAACGTAAAAAACTGGAGTCCATTTTTGGATGAAAGTAAACATCTTGATAGTGATAAAAATGAATTAATTCAATTAAAGTTCTTTCTTTGGCCGAATTATCGATTAGAAGATTTAGCTTGTATGAATCGCTATTGGTTTGATACGAATAATGGCAGTCGTATCAATATGTTAAGACTACGTATGTATCCACGATTGAAAATTGGTTAATGGTAATACCGTATTTTTCCTATATATCCTATACCGTATATGGTATATGAAAGTAAACAGATGTACACATACCTTGTCTTACATCCCATTCTAATATACATCAATAAAGTATCAATTAGATAAAAAGTGAATTGAATCAACAAAATCTTCTTCATTTTCGGTTTAAATATAAATTATTCGCTTTTGTGAATGCAAAAATGTACCATCCTTTTGTATCCCTATTCGAATCCAATTTGATTAATTCATTTTAATTGATAAAATTAGGAGTCGATAAAGAAATTAAGATCATTATGTATATCACATTCAAATTACTGGCATTATTATTTCTGATCGATAAAATTACATATCTGTAAAGTAAAAAAAGGAGGAGGAAATTCTTTTATGGTCAAAAATTCATTCATTTCCGTTACTTCACAAGAAGAAAAGAAAGAAAACAGGGGGTCTGTTGAATTTCAAGTAGTCAGTTTTACCAATAAGATACGGAGACTTACTTCACATTTGGAATTGCACAAAAAAGACTATTTATCTCAAAGAGGTCTACGGAAAATTCTGGGAAAACGTCAACGGCTATTGGCTTATTTGTCAAAAAAAAATAGAGTACGTTATAAAGAAATAATTGGTCAGTTGGATATTCGAGAGATAAAAACTCGTTAATTTGAAGAATCTTTTTGATCGTTTAAATTTTGATGAACTTCTTTTTTTTTTTAACTTTCAGCAATTCATGGAAGAATGAATGGGGAAAAACCTATGACTGCACCAGCTACAAGAAAAGACCTCATGATAGTCAATATGGGTCCTCACCACCCATCAATGCATGGTGTTCTTCGACTCATCGTTACTCTAGATGGTGAAGATGTTATTGACTGCGAACCAATATTGGGTTATTTACACAGAGGAATGGAAAAAATTGCAGAAAACCGAACAATTATACAATATTTGCCTTATGTAACACGTTGGGATTATTTAGCTACTATGTTCACAGAAGCAATAACTGTAAATGCACCAGAGCAGTTAGGCAATATTCAAGTACCTAAAAGGGCGAGCTACATCAGAGTCATTATGTTGGAGTTGAGTCGTATAGCTTCGCATTTGTTATGGCTTGGCCCTTTTATGGCAGATATTGGGGCACAGACCCCCTTCTTCTATATTTTTCGAGAACGAGAATTGATATATGACCTATTCGAAGCTGCCACCGGTATGCGAATGATGCATAATTATTTTCGTCTCGGAGGAGTAGCTGCTGATCTACCTCATGGATGGATAGATAAATGTTTAGATTTTTGCGATTATTTTTTAACAGGGGTTGCTGAATATCAAAAGCTTATTACACAGAATCCTATTTTTTTAGAACGAGTTGAAGGAGTAGGCATTATTGGCGGAGAAGAAGCAATAAATTGGGGTTTATCAGGACCAATGCTACGAGCTTCCGGAATACAATGGGATCTTCGTAAAGTTGATCATTATGAGTGTTACGACGAATTTGATTGGGAAGTACAATGGCAAAAAGAAGGGGATTCGTTAGCTCGTTATTTAGTACGAATCAGCGAAATGACAGAATCTATAAAAATTATTCAACAGGCTCTAGAAGGAATTCCAGGGGGGCCCTATGAGAATTTAGAAATCCGACGCTTTGATAGAGTAAGGGATCCCGAATGGAATGATTTTGATTATCGATTCATTAGTAAGAAACCTTCTCCGACTTTTGAATTATCACAGCAAGAACTTTATGTAAGAGTCGAAACCCCAAAAGGAGAATTGG